TGCACTTTTTATATTTAATGTAATTTTTTATAAGTCAACTTAAACTTTTAGATTTTAAATTATTTTCATTGATATGAAATAATTTGAGATTGTTCTCTTTAAGGGTGTTGTTATTTTGCTCCATTATAATATAAATAATTTATATATATATATTAATCATATATAAGATATAGTTCTATCATTTTTATTTATATTACATAAATTGCTTATATTATATTTATATATTTATCAAAAAGTATAGATACCTATTTGTTTAGTTTAAAGAGAAGTATTTATTATTATAATAATTGAGGATTAATAAATTATTTTATATAATAAATATATTAATATATATAAATAAGAGTATTTAATTAATAATAGTTTCTATTATAATATACATATAAATTTAATACAATCATATTAGTATGTATTGACTAATATTAATTATATTAAATAGTATATATATAAACAATATATTGAAATATAGATAAAAATGTATTCAAATAAGGATTATATTATTTAATCTTTTTATAAAATAAAAAAAATAAAAAGATTAAATACAAATTCTTGTTGACTAGTGAAAATTAATATAAAATATACTTTATTGGTACGTTATAGTTTATTTATATAAATAGAGAATTTTTGTTGTGCTTCTTGATAGGCAGGAAATTCTAATAATATTTGATTTGCAATTGGTCTTGTTCATTTTTAATTCCAATTTTTATTTATTAGCTTAAAAGTGTATTATTTTAATAATTTTAACTTGTCTTATTTTTAGTTAATTAAAGTTTTATTCTTGCTTGAAATTTCACTTTAACCTTAGATTATATGTGAGTTTTGTATCTTAATGTTCATTAGGCAGTAATTCGAATTAAAAATCAAGTTATCTTGGAATTAGTAATGGTTTAAGTATTGGCAAATTTTGTGCCAGCAGCTGCGGTTATACAATTAATACAAGTGAAATGGTTTAGTATACAGTTAATATTTATTTGAAGGAGTTTATATTATTTTTCTAGGTAAAATTTAAATTTTATTACTTTCCTGGTTTTAATGAAGCTGTGAAATTCAATTAATAAACTAGGATTAGATACCCTATTATTTTGAATGTAAATTAATTAACTCGAGTAGTATTAGCTAAGTTCTTGAAACTCAAAGAATTTGGCGGTATTTTATTCTTCCCAGAGGAACCTGCCCTTTAATTGATAGTTCACGATTGACTATACTTAATTTATTTGCTTGTATATCTCCGTTATAAGAATATCTTTTTAGAGTTAAAATTTTCTTAATTTTAGATTGGATAGTATTTCAGGTCAAGGTGCAGTTTATGGTTGAGTAGGAGGTGGGTTACATTAAAATTTATTTATACGGTTTTTCTTATGAAATATAAGGAATTAAGGTGGATTTGTTAGTAAATTGAATATTATTATTTAATTGATTTAGCTCTAAAATGTGTACACATCGCCCGTCGCTCTCATTATTGAAAGGTTGAGTTTAATTGAGTTCAATTTAAATGAGATAAGTCGTAACATAGTAGATGTACTGGAAAGTGTATCTAGAAAGTCTGGACGGAACTTGGAAGATAAGTTTTCATTTACACTGAAATAGTTTCTGTGCAATTCAGAATGTCCAGAAATTAATTATTATTTTTATTTGTTGTTCATTTAGTATTTAATTGAAATAACTTTGATTAATTTGTGTTATAGTATATTTTATAGAAAAAATTGTTTAAATTATAGTTTATTTGTAATGTAAATGTTTTATTAATCAATATTTTAATGAAAAGTAGACTTAAATTGTTGTACCTTTTGTATCAGGGTTTTTCAAAAATTTATTATTTATTTGATTTTCTCGATTTGAATAGATTTATAAGGTTATTAAAGTTAATGTTGAATATTTATTTTTAATAGTTTTATTGAGGTGATATGTCATTCGTATTTCAAGGTATCTAGTTTCTTAAGTTAAAATTTAATTTTATCACCAGTTGTTTTAATTTATTTATATAATTTAATATAACTGGTGTTTTATATTTTAGGGGATAAGCTCTGGAATATTTCTATAATATTTATATTTGAGTATAATTGTAGGCTTTGAACCAGCCAACGTATTTGATTTCGTTTTAGTTCATTATAATTAATTATGATTTATTAATATATTTAGATTTACAATTAAGATGATTTCACTAATAATTATTGTTATGTAATAATGGATAAATTAGTATAGAATTATGTAGTTTGTTTCCCATATAGATAACTTACTATAAGGAATTAGGCAATATAATTCTCGCCTGTTTATCAAAAACATGTCTTTTTGATTATAATATTAAGTCTGGCCTGCTCACTGATTAATTAAAGAGCCGCGGTATTTTGACCGTGCAAAGGTAGCATAATCATTAGTCTTTTAATGAAGGCTGGTATGAATGGTTTGACGAGGAATTAACTGTCTCTTAGTAATTGATGGAATTTAACTTTTGAGTTAGAAGGCTCAAATGTTTTTTGAGGACGAGAAGACCCTATAGAGCTTTATATATTTATGTAATGTATTTTTTGGATTGTTTTTTTACATGCATTAGTTATATTTTGTTGGGGTGACATAAAGGATAATTAAACTCTTTATTTTGTAATCATTAATTAATGATTAATTGATCCATAATTTATGATCATAAGATTAAGTTACCTTAGGGATAACAGCGTAATTAATTTTGAGAGTTCATATTGACAAATTAGATTGCGACCTCGATGTTGGATTAAGATGGATTCTGGGTGCAGAAGCCCAGCGATTAGGTCTGTTCGACCTTTAAATTCTTACATGATCTGAGTTCAGACCGGCGTAAGCCAGGTCGGTTTCTATCCTAAAATATAATTTTTATGTTAGTACGAAAGGACCATATAATTGAAATATTTTTTTTTCTAGTGATTATGATTAATTGTTACTATTTTGACAGATAAATGTGTTGAATTTAGAATTCATTAATGTAGATTTTTTCTACAGATAGTATTGATAATATATGATTTATTAATATTTTTAATTAATTTTTTATTTATAGTTATTTGTGTATTAATTAGAGTGGCTTTTCTTACTTTACTTGAACGAAGGGTGTTAGGATATATTCAGATTCGTAAGGGGCCGAATAAGGTTGGATTTGTTGGTATTCCTCAACCTTTTAGTGATGCAATTAAGTTGATTACTAAGGAACAGCCTATTCCTATTGTATCGAATTATTTGATGTATTACTTTTCCCCTGTTTTTAGTTTAATAATTTCATTGCTTATTTGAGTAATTTTTCCTTATTTGACTTATAGATGTTCTTTTATATATGGATTTTTATTTTTTCTTTGTTGTACGAGCTTGGGAGTTTATACTATTATAATTGCTGGTTGGTCTTCAAATTCAAATTATGCTTTATTGGGCTCTTTACGTTCAGTTGCTCAGACTATTTCCTATGAGGTTAGATTGGCTTTAATTATACTGTCACTTGTTCTTTTGATCGGTAGTTATAATATAATTGATTTTTTTAATTATCAGTTGTATTGTTGATTCTTTTTTATTGCTTTCCCTTTAAGTTTATCTTGTTTTGCTTCTTTTTTGGCTGAGACCAATCGTACTCCTTTTGATTTTGCTGAAGGTGAGTCTGAATTAGTTTCTGGGTTTAATATTGAATATGGTGCTGGAGGCTTTACGTTGATTTTTTTGGCTGAATATACAAGTATTATTTTTATAAGAATATTGTTTACTTTAATTTTTTTGGGTGGTGATTTTTATTCTGTTTTTTTTTATTTGAAATTGGCTTTTATATCTTTTTGTTTTATTTGGGTCCGAGGTACTCTTCCTCGTTATCGGTATGATAAATTAATATATTTGGCTTGAAGGGGGTTTTTACCTTTGTCATTAAATTTTTTTTATTTTCTTTATTGGTGTTAGGGTAATGATATTTATTTTTATTTAGTGAAATATTTTAAGAACTTAAGTTAATAGTGGATTTGAACTACTATTTTATGTTTTCAAAACATATGCTTACCCTAAGCTAATTAACTAATTTTTGATTAAGTTATCTCATAAGTTGGCTACATGTGTATTAATAATGAAGTATGAGAAGTATATGATTGTAAGGATTTGTCCAGTAATAATATATGGTTCTTCTACAGGTCGTTTTCCAATTCAAGTCAGAAGTACAACGATTACAACTAAAGATCAAAATATAATTTGGTTAATAGGGTAGAATTCAATTCCTCGGAATGAGTTTTTGTTATAGAATGGTAAAATTATTAGGATTCTAATAGATAAAAGTAGAGCGATTACTCCTCCTAGCTTATTGGGGATTGATCGTAAAATAGCATAAGCGAATAGAAAGTATCATTCAGGTTGAATATGAACAGGGGTGACTAAAGGGTTGGCTGGGATAAAGTTATCTGGGTCACCTAAGATATATGGATCAATAATAGAAAGCAGAATTAGTATTGAGATTATAATAACGAATGTAATTGAGTCCTTAAAGGTAAAGTATGGATGGAATGGGATTTTATCAATATTACTATTTAATCCTAGGGGGTTATTAGACCCAACTTGATGGAGGAAGAATAGATGAATTACTGCTATAGCTGCAATGATAAATGGAAGAACAAAATGGAATGTGAAAAATCGATTAAGGGTGGCATTATCAACGGCAAATCCACCTCACACTCACTGGACTAAATCAGTTCCTAAGTAGGGAATTGCTGATAATAGATTAGTAATGACTGTAGCTCCTCAAAATGATATTTGACCTCATGGTAAAACATAGCCTATAAAGGCTGTTGCTATAACTAGGAATAGAATAATAGTCCCGATTATTCATGTATGTATATATGAATAGGATCCATAATATATTCCTCGTCCTACATGAAGGTAAATGCAGATAAAGAAGAATGATGCTCCATTGGCGTGTAGTGTACGAATTACTCATCCATTATTAACATCACGACAGATATGGACAACTCTATTGAATGCTATTTCAATGTTTGCAGTGTAGTGTATAGCTAGAAATAGTCCAGTTACAATTTGGATGAGTAAGCATATCCCTAGTAATGATCCGAAATTTCATCAGAATGAGATATTTAAAGGTGCTGGTAAATCAATTAATGAGTTATTGATAATTTTGAATAATGGATGTTTTAATCGTATTGGTTTATTCATTAGTTTATTTTTCGAATAGGTCCTTGATTAATGTTGGTAATTTTTGCTACTGCTACTAAGGCTAGGAATAAGTATATTATTATTATTAAAGTAATTACATATGTGGGTGCATTATATAGTTTTTTTAATGAATCAGATATTTCAAAATATATTATTATATCGTTTATAATTTCTATTTCTCTATTAATTGAAGGTCTAGATATTCAAATTATCTTAATAATGAGAAAGGCTGATGAAATGATTAATAATATAATTGATAATCTAATTAATCTTAATGATTTAATGTGGAATATTTCATTTGAAGCAATTCTAGTAATATAAATAAATAGGACTAGTATTCCCCCCAAGAATGTTAAGAATAGAATGTATGATAATCAGAATCTTTCCATTAATGTTCCTGATATTAAACAGACTAGAAGTGTTTGAATTAAAATAATAATTACTATAGATATAGGATGATTTAATTGAGAAAATGAAATATTCAGAACTATGGATATTGATTGAATAATTAAAGTGATGCAGGGGTTAGTTTATGTAAAATATTGGTTTTGGGGACCAATGAAGGGAGTTTATCCTCCTCCTGAAGTTTTAAAAGGTTAGTAACTTATTTTCGGTTTACAAGACCAATGTTTTATTTTAAACTATTAAAACTAATGTTTTCATTATCTTTGATTTCTTCTTTAATAATTTATTTTTCTGGTGTTTATGTATTTTCTTCGAAGCGAAAGCATTTATTGATGGTTCTATTGAGTTTGGAATATATAGTTGTTTCATTGTTTATGATGATTATTATTTATTTAATTATTTTTGATTATGATTATTATTTTTCTATCATTTTTTTGGTTTTTTCTGTTTGTGAAGGTGCGTTGGGTTTATCTATTTTAGTTTCTATGATTCGTTCTCATGGTAATGATTTTTTTCATTCTTTTAGTTTATCTTTATGTTAAAGTTTCTTTTTATATTAGGTTTTATGATTCCTCTTTGTTTATTAATTAATTCTTGGTGGCTGGTTCAGAGAATGATGTTGTTGGGTGGGTTTCTTTTTATGATTTTTTCTTTTATTTATGCTGAATGAAATATATTGAGTTATTTTATGGGTATTGATTTTTTTTCTTTTAGTTTAATTTTATTGAGATTTTGAATTTGTTCTTTAATAATTTTGGCTAGAAATTCAGTTTATTTTTCTTCTTATTATTCGGGTTTATTTGTTTCTTTGATTGTTTTTTTAATAATTATGCTTTATTGTTCTTTTTCTAGTTTAAGATTATTTTCTTTTTATTTGTTTTTTGAGGCTAGATTAATTCCAACGTTTTTACTGATTTTGGGTTGGGGTTATCAACCTGAGCGTATACAAGCAGGTATTTATTTAATTTTTTATACTCTGGTTGCTAGACTTCCTTTATTGTTGGTTTTATTTAGGGTATATATATTTCTGGGTACTTTATATTATCCTTTATTGATTGATTTAAGAAGATATTTTTTGTTTTATTTATTTATATTGTTGGCTTTTTTGGTGAAGATACCTATATTTGTTGTTCATTTATGATTGCCTAAGGCTCATGTTGAAGCTCCTATTTCGGGAAGAATAATTTTAGCTGGTGTTCTTTTGAAGCTTGGGGGTTATGGTATTATTCGAGTTATGAAGTTGATTTCATTGATGGGATTAAGTTTTAATTATTTTTTTGTTTCTTTGAGATTATTAGGGGGTGTTTTGGTCAGTTTGATCTGTTTTCGTCAGGTTGATCTTAAATCTTTAATTGCTTATTCTTCAGTTGCTCATATGAGTATGGTTATTGGTGGTTTAATAACTATAAATTATTGAGGGTTTTTGGGTTCACTTTCTTTAATAGTTGGTCATGGTTTATGTTCTTCGGGTCTTTTTTGTTTAGCTAATATTGCTTATGAGCGGTTGGGAAGACGAAGATTATTAATTAATAAGGGTTTAATTAATTTTATGCCTAGAATGGCTTTATGATGATTTCTTTTAAGATCTTCAAATATGGCTGCTCCTCCTTCTTTAAATTTAGTGGGTGAAATTAGTTTATTAAATAGAATGGTTTCTTGATCATATATTTTGGTTTTAATGTTGGTTTTTTTATCATTTTTTAGTGCTATGTATACTCTTTATATGTATTCATATTGTCAACATGGTATTTATTATTCTGGTTTATATACCTGTTCATTTGGGTATTGTCGTGAGTATCATCTTTTACTTTTACATTGATTACCTTTGAATTTATTGTTCTTAAAGGTTTATTATTTGATGGTTTAACCTATTTATTTTAATTAAAATATTGATTTGTGGTATCAATGATATGAATCTATTTCATTTTAGGTCTATGAAGTTAATATCAATTTGTGTATTGAGTTTTATTTTTTTGTTTTCTTTTAGTGTTGTTATTTTTCTTATTGGTGTTTATTACTTGTTTATTGATTATAGAGTTTACATTGAGTGGGAGCTTTTTTGTTTGAATAGTTCAAGAGTTATGATAACTTTAATTTTTGATTGAATGTCTTTAATTTTTATTTCTTTTGTTATGTTTATTTCTTCTTTGGTTATTTATTATAGAGAGGATTATATAAGTTCTGATTTGAATATAAATCGGTTCATTATGCTTGTATTAATGTTCATTCTTTCAATATTTTTTTTGATTATTAGACCGAATTTGGTTAGAATTTTATTGGGTTGAGATGGTTTAGGTCTTGTTTCTTATTGTTTAGTAATTTATTATCAGAATGTTAAGTCTTATAATGCTGGTATATTAACTGCACTTTCTAATCGAGTGGGGGATGTTTTGATTTTAATTTCTATTGCTTGAATATTAAGTTTTGGTGGTTGGAATTATATTTATTATTATGATTATTTTTTTAGAATATTTGACATGCAGGTTATTGTTTCATTAATTGTCTTGGCTGCAATGACAAGGAGAGCTCAAATTCCTTTTTCTTCCTGGCTTCCTGCAGCTATGGCAGCACCAACTCCTGTTTCTGCCTTAGTTCATTCTTCTACATTGGTTACTGCTGGTGTTTATTTATTGATTCGTTTTAACCCTATGTTGATTTCTTCAGGTTGAAGTTATTTTATATTAATTGTGGGATGTTTAACTATATTTATGTCTGGTTTAGGTGCTAATTATGAGTTTGATTTAAAGAAGATTATTGCTCTTTCAACATTAAGACAGTTAGGATTAATAATGAGAATTTTGTCAATAGGTTATCCTAATTTAGCTTTTTTTCATCTTTTAACTCATGCTTTATTTAAGGCTCTTTTGTTTTTATGTGCTGGTTCTTTTATTCATAATTTAGGTGATTTTCAGGATATTCGTTTTATAGGTTCTATTATCAATTATATACCCTTAACTTCAGTTTGTTTTAATGTTTCAAGTCTTTCTCTTTGTGGAATACCATTTTTGTCTGGATTTTATTCAAAGGATTTGATTTTAGAGGTTGTTAGTTTGGATGGGTTTAATTTGTTGATTTTTTTCTTATATTTTTTTTCGACAGGTTTAACAGCTATATATTCATTTCGTTTGTTTTATTACTCAATATTTGGTGATTATAATTTTTTTTCAAGAAGTTATTTTGATGATAGGAGTTATTTTATTTCGTTTGGTATAATTGGTTTATTGTTTGTGGCTGTATTTGGAGGAAGAATACTTAGTTGAGTTATTTTCCCTCTTCCCTATACTATTGTGTTGCCTTTGTATTTAAAGGTTTTGACAATATTTGTGGTTTTATTAGGGGGTTATCTAGGTTATTTAATTTCTTTAATGGGTATTTCTTCATTGTTAGGGACTTTATTTATGTATCCATTAACTTTATTTTTTGGTTCAATATGATTTATACCTTTTTTATCTACTTCTTGGGTCAGTTATTATCCTATTAGGATTGGTTATTTATCATCAAAGTCTTTTGATTATGGTTGGAGTGAGTTGTTGGGTGGTCAGGGTTTATATAGTTTATTTATTGGTTTTCTTCAATATATTCAGGGTTGATATGATTTAAATTATAAGGTTTATTTGTTGTTATTTATTTATTGAATATTCATTTTGATTAGTATATTTTTGGTTTTTTAATTCAAATAGCTTATTTATAGAGTATAACATTGAAGATGTTAGGGAATCATTTAATGATTTTGGATATTTATAAATAAGGATTTATTATTTTTACAATGAAAGTGTAATGTTTTTATTAAACTATATAAATAGAAATGTTAACGGATTTTAACCGCTTTTATAAGAAGTTAGCAGCTTCTATAATGTCATTACATTTCCTTAATTGGAACAATGTTCAGTTATATTATTAACAGTAATACGCCTCTTTTTGGCTTCAATTAATTTATAAGTAGAGATATAATAAATACCTTAAGGTCAAGTCGAAATTGACTGCAATTAATCGCTTTCTACTTTAAGATTAATTGATTAAATCAATACTTTTTGGATGCAACCCAAATGTTATAATTAACTATAATCCTATTCTGCTCATTTTAGAGCTCCTTGATTTCATTCGTGATAGAGTCCAGTTAATAGGATAATAATGAATATTATGGATGTTATTGTTCAGATAATTATATTTGATGATTTAAAGATGATAATGATTGGTAAAATTAAAGCGATTTCAATATCGAAAATTAGGAAGATTACAGCAATTAAGAAGAATTGTAATGAGAACGGTATTCGTGCTGATCTTTTTGGATCAAAGCCACACTCGAATGGTGATCTTTTTTCTCGATCATTTATTATTTTCTTTGATAGTGTTGAGGCAATTAATATTACTGCTATTGGTACAATAAATGAGATTGTTATTCTTATTAATGAGGATAGGATTATTTTTCTTGATCAATGATCAATCTTATTGATTGGAAGTCAATTGTACTGTTTATACTAGAAAAATTATCTTCCTCATCAGTAGATTGAAATATAAAGGAATAGTCATACTACATCAACAAAGTGTCAATATCATGCTGCTGCTTCAAATCCAAAATGGTGATTAGGTGAGAAGTGATTGGTCAGGTGTCGTATTAGACATGTAATCAGGAATGTTGTACCAATGATTACATGAAGTCCATGAAATCCTGTTGCTATAAAAAATGATGATCCATATACTGCATCTGCAATGGTAAATGGTGCTTCTCAATATTCGTATGCTTGGAGTGCAGTGAAATATAAACCTAGGATTACAGTGAAAAATAGTCCTTGTAGCCCCTGAGAATGGTTAGATTCTATTAGTCTATGATGGGCTCATGTTACTGTTACTCCTGATGCTAATAGAATAGCTGTATTTAATAATGGGATTTGTATAGGATTGAATGGTCTAATTCCAGCCGGAGGCCATGAGATTCCTAATTCTACGGCTGGGGCTAGTCTTCTGTTGAAGAAGGCTCAGAAGAATGATGCAAAAAATAAGACTTCTGATACAATAAATAGAATTATTCCTCAACGTAATCCAAATGATACTGAATTTGTATGAAGTCCTTGGTAAGTTCCTTCTCGTACTACATCTCGTCATCATTGAATTATAGTTAGTACAGTAATTGTTACTCCAATAGTGAATAGGTTGATATTAAATAGGTGAAATCATTTAGCTAGTCCTGAAGTTAATGCTATAGCTCCAATTGCTCCAGTAAGAGGTCATGGTCTGTAGTCTACAAGATGAAATGGTTGGTTGTTGTGGGTTGTTAACATTAGGATACTTCTCTTGAATATAGTGTTCTTAGGATTGAAAATACATATGCTTGAATTATTGCTACAGCTGATTCTAGAATTAGTAGTAATAATTGGACAATAATGAGTGCAGTAATTAATCTACTAGATATTTGAGGTCCAGTATTACCGAGAAGGGTTAGAAGTAAATGTCCAGCAATTATGTTTGCTGCTAGCCGTACGGCTAGGGTTCCTGGTCGAATTACGTTTCTAATTGTTTCAATTAGTACTATGAATGGTATAAGGGCTGCTGGTGTTCCTTGAGGAACTAGGTGGGTGAATATATGTTTTGTGTTATTGATTCATCCAAATAGCATAAATCTTATCCATACGGGTAGGGCAATGGAAAATGTAAGAGTTATATGACTGGTTCTAGTGAAGATGTATGGGAATAATCCTATAAAATTATTGAATAGTATTATAATAAAGATTGAAATGAATATAAATGTTGCTCCCTTTATGTTTTTTCCTAATAATGTTTTGAATTCATTGTGTAGGGTTGAGTTAATTTTATTTCATAGAATATTAATTCGTGATGGTAAAATTCAGAATATATTTGGAATGATGATAAGACCAATTCCTACTCTAATTCAATTTAGTGATAGRTTAAGAATATTTGTTGAGGGATCAAAGGTTGAGAATAAATTACTTATCATTTTCAGTTTATTGATTTTTTATCATGTTCTGTTTTTCTTAATTTTATTGGTTCATATTTAAATGAGAAGAAGTTAATTAAATTAAACGAGATTATTATTGTTGAGAATAAGATGAATAGTGTAAATCATATTAATGGTGATATTTGGGGGATGAGAGATACCTCTCCATCAGAAGTATATGTTAATTTACTATATTTTGGTTTAAGAGACCATTACTTACTTTCAGTCATCTGATGTCAAGGGATATTAATATTTAATTAATATTTTTAGTTTGACATTCTAATGTTAATTTAACTAATCCCTTAAATTATTTTTGATAGTCATTTTAAGAATAGATTAGTTGATGTTCCTTCAATTACAATGGGTATGAATCTGTGATTTGCACCACAGATTTCTGAGCATTGTCCGAAGTATAGTCCTGGCCGATTCATTGAGAATGTACCTTGATTTAATCGTCCTGGTGTTGCATCAATTTTAACTCCTAGTGCTGGAATTGCTCACGAGTGAAGCACGTCTGATGCTGAAGTTAATACACGAATTTCAGTGTTTACAGGTAGGATGGTTCGATTGTCAACGTCTAGTAATCGGAATCCTTGTTCTTCTAGGTCTGTTTCTGGAATTATATATGTGTCAAATTCAATATCTACAAAGTCTGAGTATTCGTATCTTCAGTATCATTGACGTCCAATGGTTTTGATTGTAATGAGTGCGTCCATTGAGTCATCAAGTATATATAGTAGTCGTAAGGATGGGAGTGCAATAAAGATAAGGGTGATTGCTGGAAGCGTTGTTCATACTGTTTCAATTAAATGTCCGTGGAGTATGTAACGGAATGAGTATTTAATATTTAGTATATAGAATAGTGAATATCCTACAATTATGGTAATTAGGATTAATACTATTATGGTATGATCATGAAAGAATGATAATTGTTCTATTAGAGGTGATGCTCTATCTTGGAGGGATAAGTTTGTTCAGGTTGCCATAGATCTAATAAAAGGATTTTCCTTTATGTGTAAAGCTTAAATCTACTGCACTAATCTGCCATATTAGAAGTTTAAAATTAATGGTAATTCTGAGTAACTATGTTCTGCTGGAGGATTATTTTGTAGTCATTCTGTTGATCTTATTATGTTAATTCTAAATATAACGGTTCGGTTAGAAATTATTCTTTCTCATATAATTAAAATAAATATTACAATTCCAACGAATGAAATTGTTGATCCGATTCTGGAAATAATATTTCATGATGTATAAGCGTCTGGATAGTCGGAGTATCGACGGGGTATACCTGCTAATCCTAGGAAGTGTTGGGGGAAGAATGTTAGATTAACTCCAATGAATATGATTATGAATTGGATTTTAAGTCATGTTTCATTTATAGTTAATCCTGTAAATAAGGGATATCATTGAATAAGTCCCCCTATGATGGCGAATACAGCTCCTATTGAGAGGACATAATGAAAATGAGCTACCACATAGTATGTGTCATGAAGGATAATGTCAATTGATGAATTTGCTAGGACAAGACCTGTAAGACCACCAATTGTGAATAGGAAGATAAATCCTAGTGCTCAAAGAAGAGGTGGATTAAATTTAAATTTTGTTCCATATAATGTGGCTAATCATCTGAATACCTTAATACCTGTAGGTACAGCAATGATTATTGTTGCTGATGTGAAATATGCTCGTGTATCGACGTCTATTCCTACAGTAAATATATGGTGAGCTCATACAATAAATCCTATTAGTCCAATTGAAAGTATAGCGTAAATTATTCCTAGTGTTCCGAATGATTCAATTTTTCCTCTTTCTTGACAAACAATATGTGAAATTATACCAAATCCTGGAAGAATAAGAATGTAAACTTCTGGGTGACCGAAGAATCAGAATAGGTGTTGATAAAGGATTGGATCTCCTCCTCCAGCCGGATCAAAGAATGAGGTGTTAAGATTACGATCAGTTAGTAATATGGTAATGGCTCCTGCTAGAACTGGGAGTGATAAAAGTAAGAGTAGAGCTGTAATTGCGACTGATCAGACAAATAGTGGGGTTTGATCTAGGGTTATTTCAACTGATCGTATATTAATGGCTGTAGTAATGAAATTTACTGCACCTAGAATTGATGAAACACCAGCTAGATGAAGGGAGAAGATTGCTAAGTCTACAGATGCTCCTCCGTGAGCAATAGCCCCGGCTAGTGGAGGGTATACAGTTCATCCCGTTCCAGCCCCTCCTTCTACTGTTCTTGAGGCTAGGAGAAGGGTTAATGATGGTGGTAATAATCAGAATCTTATGTTGTTTATTCGAGGGAAAGCTATGTCAGGTGCTCCGATTATAAGGGGTACGAGTCAATTACCAAATCCACCAATTATGATTGGTATAACTATAAAGAAGATTATGATGAATGCATGGGCTGTAATAATAACATTATAGATTTGATCATCTCCAATTAGTTGACCCGGTTGTCCTAATTCGGCTCGGATTAGTATTCTGAGTGATGTTCCCACTATTCCTGCTCATGCTCCAAAAATGAAGTATATTGTTCCAATGTCTTTATGATTTGTTGAGAAAAGTCACTTTTGCGGTAAGGTGACTGAATCTAGGTGATAGACTGTAAATCTATTTATGGGGATCTCTTCCCCCCTTACCATAAGTGGTGGTCTTATATTCAATGATGATCCTAAACTGCAATTTTAGAGGTGTAATATTAGTTACTAAGGCCTAAAAGAATTCTTTTATTTATAACTTTGAAGGCTATTAGTTTAATTAACTTAAGTCCTTAAAGGTATAACAAGATTGTTGGTATTGATAATAATCCGACAGATGAGATTATGATTGTTGATCTTAAAGGTTGACTTCATTTGCTTTTTTCTCTGATTGTTATTCATTTATTTTCTGTTGAAGCTAAAATTAGGGATGAAAAACTAACACGTATGTAATAATATAGGGTGATTGTAGTTAAGATAACTATAATCGAAATTAGGTAGGATAAGTTATTTTCGATCAGTGATTGAATTACTAATCATTTAGGTATAAATCCGATGAAGGGTGGGAGACCACCTATTGATAGGAGGGATAAGAATAGAATAAATTTAGTTTCTATTTTTTCTCCCCCCAAGAAGAATAATTGGTTTATGAAGAATATATTTAACTGATTGAATATTAGTGTTATGATTAATCTTAATATGGAATAGATTAAGAAGTATGTTTCTCATATTGTTTCTCTAATCAATATTGAACTAATTATTCACCCAATGTGGCTAATTGATGAATAAGCTATTAGTTGACGAAGGGAGGTTTGATTTAATCCTCCAATTGCCCCAATAAATATTCTTGTAATTACAATGAAAAATATGAATATATTGATTTTTAGGCAATAGGATAGAACTATTATTGGGGCAATCTTTTGTCATGTTATTAGGATGAAGCAGTTAATTCATCTACATGATCTTATTACTTCGGGGAATCAAAAGTGTAATGGGGCTGCTCCAACTTTTAAAAGTAGACTTGATCTAATCATTATTGTTGGTAAGATTAAATTTTCTCAGTATAGTCTAAAATTTATTTGGATTATAATGATTGAAAAGATTAATATTGTTGATGCTAATGCTTGGATAATAAAGTATTTAATTGATGTTTCGTTAATTAATTTGGTTTTTGTTATTAGATAGTAAGGGAATAAAAAAGATAGCAGGTTGATTTCCAACCCTATTCAAACTCCAAATCATGAGTTTGATGAAATCGATACTAATGAACCTATCACTAATGTGAATAGGAAGAGAATTTTTGTTGTATTGTTGTGCACTAAAAAGAAGAGGATTAATACCTCTATAAGTGGGTTATGGGCCCAGTAGCTTTATTAGCTTATCTTTTTACATTTTGTTGTATGATGCATACAAGTTTTTGATACTTGTGGTGATAGTTTAATTCTATCAAATGTAATGGAAGTAGAAACTTTCTACTTGTTTTACCCTATCAAGATAATCCTTTAATCAGGCATTCCATT